GCGAAACATATAAAATGCGGTTAATCCTGCAGTAGCCCAAGCTATTATTGCGAAAATTGGCGAATAGAACCAACTATCATTAAGAATTTCATCTTTTGACCAAAAACAAGCAAGGGGCGGAATACCACAAAGAGAAAGTGTACCTAATAAAAAAGAGGTTTTAGTAATCGGTATATATTTTGTTAAACCACCCATAAAAACCATATTCTGACTTTTATCCGGAGAATAGCCAACAACAGTTTCCATTGAATGAATAACGGACCCAGACCCTAAAAATAATAATGCTTTTGAATAAGCATGAGTAATCAAATGAAATAAAGCACTTCGATAAGACCCCATTCCTAGAGCTAACATCATATAACCCAATTGAGACATTGTCGAATAGGCTAAACCCCTTTTAATGTCTTTTTGAGCAAGAGCTAAAGTAGCTCCTAATAATAGTGTGATTATGCCTATCAACGAGATGAAATTCATTATATAGGGTATAACCATGAAAAGAGGGAGAAGGCGAGCTACAAGAAAAATCCCCGCTGCTACCATAGTAGCAGCGTGTATAAGAGCCGAGATAGGAGTAGGTCCCTCCATAGCATCGGGTAACCACACATGAAGGGGAAATTGTGCAGATTTAGCAACCGCACCGGAAAATAATAAAGCAGCACACAAAGTAACAAAGGAAAAGTTGACTTCATTATTATAAATCAAGTTATTGAGTATTTCGAATAAATCCTGAAATTCAAAACTACCTGTTATCCAATAAAACCCTAAAATTCCTAATAATAAACCAAAATCCCCTACACGATTAGTTACAAATGCTTTTTGACAAGCATTTGCCGCAGGAGGTCGCGTAAACCAAAACCCTATTAATAGATAGGAACACATTCCAACTAATTCCCAAAAAAAATAAATTTGTATCAAATTTGAACTAGTAACTAATCCCAACATCGAAGTACTGAAAAAACTCATATAAGCAAAAAATCTCAAGTATCCTTGATCGTGAGCCATATAATTATCACTATAAATAAGAACCATGATTCCAACAGTAGTGATTAACATTGACATAATAGAAGTAAGTGGGTCGATCAAGCATCCAAATTCTAAAGAAAAATCATTATCGAGTGTCCAAGACCATACATATTGGTGGATAGAACTGCTATTTATTTGCTGAATAGACAGATTAATTGAAAAAATCATGACTATACTTAACAATAAAATACTTGAAAAAGCCCACATACGACGAATATTTTTTGTTGCTGTCGGAAAAAGAAGAAGTCCCACTCCTATTAACATAGGAATTGGAAGTGGAACGAAAGGTAAAATCCACCCATATTGATATGTCTGTTGCATAAAAAAATTTAAATTCGTAATTGATTCTTTCCGATTTATCGGACCTTACTTCTTTTGAAAGGAGTCAATAAAAAAATGAAAATATGCACTAAGCTTAACCTAACTTAAATATAAAAAATAAAATTTTTTCATTTTTCTTTCTTTTTACTTATTCTTTCTCTTTCTGAATTTCTTCGAAATATTTCAAATATTCAAATCAAGAAGTTACAATTGGTCAAATCATACAAAAGACAAAGATTAATTATTAGTTTCCTTCGAATTTCAAAATGGAAGTGAAATTTTGACAAGTTACTAAAAATATTCTTCTTGTTTTTTATTTTTTAGAAAAATTTTCTGGGATTTTACCATATCGTTCATATTCCATTCTTTTCGAATTTTAGAAAAAAAAAAATTATCTAGAAAAGCGCAGGTTTTTTTAAACAATAGATGTCTTTCACATCCAGCTATATCAACGAGTAATCTCTTAATTTTTATTTAAATGGCAGTTCCAAAAAAACGTACTTCTGCATCAAAAAAGCGTATTCGTAAAAATTTTTGGAAAAGGAAAGGCTATTGGGCGGCGTTAAAAGCGTTTTCTTTAGGGAAATCTCTTTCTACCGGGATTTCAAAAAGTTTTTTTGTGCGACAAACAAATAAAATAAAAAAATAAGTTATTAAGAAATAAAACAGAAAATCTTAGAAAAATATAAATTGACCTGACTTAAAAATTCACTTCTTCCGTTTCAAAAATAAAATTCGCAAATTCCATTTCCTGTTGAATTAATTCATAGGAAATGGAATTCTTCTGTTTTACTTTCAATTTAAACCGAATTCAAACAAAGTCTTTTTTTGACAAAAAACACACGATACTCACTTTCTTTTTAGTATAGTTTCTTTCCAGAATGGGAGTCTTATTTCCCCCAGCAACTTATTTGTACTATAAAAATATTTTTTTGCACAACTTGAAATCTCTCGCCATCAATTCACGCAAAAACACTTAGTGCAAATTTTATGGATAAATATGTGTGAATTTTGAATAATCTAAAATAGGTTTTTTGTTCATTGATAAAACTTATTTTTTGGTTGCACTTCTTAAAATGAAATAAATCAAAAACGCTTAATTTTAAAAATGTTTTTGGGGGGAAAGGTTCTATCCCTTAATTCATAGTAAGACTTTCTGGTTTTACAAGAATTCAAGTAAAGAAAAGAAGAGTCTCAAATACACAATAAAACCCTAAACTAATATAATGAACCTTCAAGGACATATTTGAACAGATTTTTATTCATTGATTTGAATCTTTCCTAAAAATAAAATATTGCACCCAATTGAATTCTTAAATCTAGACGATTGCTTATTCCTTATTCATAGGCTATTATGAGTATGAGGTCAAGACAAGCCGCTATGGTGAAATTGGTAGACACGCTGCTCTTAGGAAGCAGTGCTAGAGCATCTCGGTTCGAGTCCGAGTAGCGGCAGGCCATTTCCTAAAAAAATCAAATAGATCCTATAATGAATAATGAATTCAATTGCCGATTTCGATTTTATAATTAAGGAACTCTTTTTTATGATATTTTCAACTTTAGAGCATATATTAACTCATATTTCTTTTTCGACTGTTGCCATTTTAATTACAATTCATTTGATAACCTTTTTTGTCGATGAAATCGTAAAACTATATGATTCATCCGAAAAGGGCATGATAACGACCTTTTTGTGTATAACAGGATTATTAATTTCTCGTTGGATTTATTCGAAACAGTTTCCACTAAGTGATTTATATGAATCGTTAATCTTTCTTTCATGGAGTTTTTCCTTTATTTATATAGTTCCGTATTTCAGAAAAAATCAAAATTTTCTAAGCACAATAATAGGTCCAAGTGCTATTTTTTCCCAGGGCTTTGCTACCTCAGGCCTTTTAACTGAAATACACGAATCAAAAATATTAGTACCTGCTCTTCAATCCGAGTGGTTAATAATGCATGTAAGTATGATGATATTGGGATATGTGGCCCTTTTATGTGGATCATTATTATCCGTATCACTTCTAGTCATTACAGTTCGAAAAAATAGAAAATTTTTTTCTACGAGTAATCGTTTATTAAATTTAAATAAATCATTTTTCCTTGGTAAAGTCGAATACATAAATGAAGGAAAAAATCTTTTTAAAAAAACTTCTTTTTTTTCTCCAAGTAATTATTATAAGTCGCAATTGATTCAACAATTGGATTATTGGAGTTATCGGGTTATTAGTCTAGGATTTCTCTTTTTAACGATAGGAATTCTTTCTGGAGCAGTATGGGCTAATGAAGCATGGGGGTCCTATTGGAGTTGGGATCCAAAAGAAACTTGGGCTTTTATTACTTGGATCATATTTGCAATTTATTTACATACTCAAACAAATCTAAAATTGAAGGGTACAAATTCAGCAATTGTAGCGTTTATTGGATTTCTTATAATTTGGATATGCTATTTTGGAGTAAATCTATTAGGAATAGGATTACATAGTTATGGTTCATTTACATTAACATCTAATTAAATTCAAAAAGGAGTTCTTACCACTTACCAATTAGGAATAGAAAAGCATATAACGCATATCAAACTTTGTGTGAACTAGCGAGAGCCCCGCGAATCAGGGTCACGGCGCTCTGGCTAGTTCATTTTAATTAACACAAGAGAAGAAAAAGCGTTTTTTTTTGTCATTGTACAACGAACCTTTTTGTAAATGATAAGATTTTTTTTTTCATTTTTTTATAAATAAAAAACTATCTAAAAAAAGAATTAGATAGGATAACTTCAACCTTTTCAACTGATAGTGAAAGAACGAAATCGGGGTACATACCAATACCGAGTACAGGTAAAAAAATAGAGATCGAAAGAAATAACTCTCGCGGACCAGAATCAAAAAAAGAAAAGTTTTGGCCATTAAATATCTTGTATCCATAGAACATCTGACGTAACATAGATAATAAATAAATAGGGGTTAATATAATTCCAATTGCCATTACAAAAGTAATTAAGATTTTTGTCATTAAAAGGAATTTTGGACTAGTAATTAGTCCAAAAAACACTATTAATTCGGCAACAAAACCACTCATACCTGGTAATGCGAGGGAAGCCATCGAAAAGCTACTCAATATCGTGAACATTTTTGGCATTGGGATAGCTATTCCACCCATTTCGTCAAGATAAAGAAGACGTATTCTATCATAAGTTGTTCCAGCCAAGAAAAAAAGTGCAGCACCGATAAATCCATGAGAGATTATTTGTAAAAGGGCCCCATTGAGTCCCATATCTGTGATAGAACCAATTCCTATAATTATGAAACCCATATGAGATACAGAGGAATAGGCTATTCTTTTTTTTAAATTTCGTTGACCAAGAGATGTTGAAGCTGCATAGATTATTTGTATTGCGCCCACTATTATCAACCAAGGAGAAAATAGAGAATGAGCATGAGGAAATAATTCCATATTGATTCGAACTAATCCATACGCTCCCATTTTTAATAAGATTCCTGCTAGAAGCATACAAGTACTATAATGCGCTTCTCCGTGGGTATCTGGTAACCATGTATGTAGGGGTATGATTGGTAATTTCACAGCAAAAGCAAGAAAAAATCCAATATAAAATAATATTTCCAAGGCCACAGGGTAGGACTGATTAGCCAATATTTGAA